GTTACGGAGCCCGCAAAGGAGTTGTAGATACTGCTGTCCGAACATCGGATGCTGGATATCTTACACGCAGACTTGTTGAAGTAGTTCAACACATTGTTGTACGTAGAACAGACTGTGGCATCATCCAAGGAATTTCTGTAAGTCCTCGAAATGGGATGATGTCGGAAAGAATTTTTATCCAAACATTGATTGGCCGTGTATTAGCAGATGATATATATATAGGCTCACGGTGTCTTGCCATTCGAAATCAAGATATTGGTATTGGACTTGTCAATCGATTCATAACTTTTCAAACACAGCCCATCTCGATCCGAACTCCCCTTACTTGTAAGAGTATGTCTTGGATCTGCCGATTATGTTATGGCCGGAGCCCTAATCATGGTGACCTCGTCGAATTGGGAGAAGCTGTAGGTATTATTGCGGGTCAATCTATTGGGGAACCCGGCACTCAACTAACATTAAGAACTTTTCATACCGGTGGAGTATTCACAGGGGGTACTGCAAAACATGTGCGAGCCCCTTCTAATGGAAAAATCAAATTCAATGAGGATTTGGTTCATCCCATACGTACACGTCACGGGCATCCCGCTTTTCTATCTTATATAGACTTGTATGTAACTATTGAGAGTGAGGATCTTATACATAACGTGACTATCCCACCAAAAAGTTTTATTTTAGTTCAAAACGATCAATATATAGAATCAGAACAAGTGATTGCTGAGATTCGCGCGGGAACCTACACTTTGAATTTTAAAGAGAAGGTTCGAAAACATATTTATTCTAACTCAGAGGGAGAAATGCACTGGAGTACTGATGTATATCATGCACCCGATTTTACATATAGTAATGTACATCTCTTACCAAAAACAAGTCATTTATGGATATTATCAGGAGTCTCATACAGATCCAGTGTAGTCCCTTTTTCAATCCATAAAGATCAAGATCAAATGAACGTTTATTTTCTTTCTGCCAAAGGAAAATTCATGTCTAGCTTTTCAGTAAATACAGTAAATAATGATCAAGGGAAAGCCAAATTCCTTACTTCGGGTCTTTCTGATAAAAAAGAAAGCAGTATTCCTGATTATTCAGAATTTACTCGAATCGTAGATAGGGGTCATTGTAATCTCCTATTTCCTTCTATTCTCCACAAAAATTATGATTTATTTTTATTAGCAAAAAGGCGAAGAAATAGATTTATCATTCCATTCCAATGGATTCAAGAACGAGAAAAAGAACAACAGCCTCGTTCTAGTATTTCGATTGAAATACCTATAAATGGTATTTTTCGGAGAACTAGTATTCTTGCTTATTTTGATGATCCTCAATATAGAAGAAAGAGTTCGGGAATTACTAAATATGGGGCTATAGGCTTGCATTCAATCCTCAAAAAAGAGGATTTAATTGAGTATGGAGAAGTTAAAGAACTTAAACCAAAATACCAAACGAAAATAGATCGATTTTTTTTCATTCCCGAAGAGGTGCATATTTTACCCGAATCTTCTTCCATAATGGTACGAAACAATAGTATTATTACAGTAGATACACGAATCGCTTTAAATACACGAAGCCGAGTAGGCGGATTGGTCCGCATGGAAAAAAAAAAAAAAAAGATTGAACTTAAAATTTTTTCTGGAGATATCCATTTTCCTGTAGAGATGGATAAGCTATTCCGACACAGTAGCATCTTGATACCGCCTGGAAGGGTAAAAAAAAAATTGAAAAATTGGATCTATGTCCAATGGATCACACCGACCAAGAAAAAATATTTTGTTTTGGTTCGACCCGTAATCATATATGAAATAGCGGACGGTATAAATCTAGAAACACTTTTTCCCCAGGATTCGTTGCAGGAAAAGGAGAATCTAAAACTTAGAGTTAGAAATTATATTCTTTATGGAAATGGCAAACCAATTTGGGGAATTTCCGGAACCAGTATTCAATTAGTTCGGACTTGTTTAGTCTTGACCTGGGACCAAGACAACAAAAGTTCTTCGTTAGAAGAAGCCCACGCTTTCTTTGTTGAAGTACGTACAACTGGTCTGATTGGAGAGTTCCTAAGAATCAACTTAGTGAAATCACATATTTATTATATAAGAAAAAGAAATGATCTGTTAGGGCCCGGATTGATCTCGGATAATAGGTCAGATCGTACCAATCCATTTTATTCTATTTATTCCACGGAAAGGATTCAACAATCACTTAGACAAAATCAAGGAACTATTCATACGTTCTGGAATAGAAGTAAGGAATCTCAATCTTTGATAATTTTGTCATCAACTAATTGTTTTCAAATGGGTCCATTCAACGATGTAAAACATTACAATGGGATAAAAGAATCAATTAAAAAAAATCCTCGAATAAAAATTCGGAATTCGTTAGGACCTTTAGGAACAGCCTGTCAAATTGCTAATTTTTTAAAAACTCATAATCAGATCTCGGTAACTAAATATTTGCAACTTGACAATTTAAAACAGACTTTTCAAGTACTTAAAAATTTTTT